TAAATTATTATATTAGGATATTTAGTGTCGGGTGATTTTATAAAATTTTTAGTCGGGCTTGTTAGGTTAATTTATTGGTGATAAAAAAATATAAAAATTGATATATATATATATATATATATATATAGTGATGGGCAATTATATCTCAACTCACGGCCTGATACGTTCTCGAGTTCTCCTTGGTTTAGGGGTTTGACAAGGAAAGCAGGATTCACTGAGCGTAGGGGGGTAGGGGGGTTTGTCGCGCAAAAACCAAAGGGGGGCATATATATTAAGTAAAATTGAGGAATAAATGTATATGTTATGCACTTGATTTAGAAGAATGTAATTCTTAAGTTATGTCTTATGATAATTCACTTATATTACGTTCAAGCAAGTATAATGTCCCACCTTAATTTAATTGTTGAATTTGCACTGTGAGATGCCAGATGAAAAGGAAAGAGAAAAAGATACGTTATGCATTTAAAAGAACGCTCGGCATGGTGGGTAACGAGACATATGTACTACACCAATAATCAGATGCCAGATATAGTTATCCGAGTGGGGAAATAGTGCAGTTATGTACCTGAAATAGGAACCAGATGCCAGTAATAGTTCATATTGTGCAACCCCCACAATTATTGTCCTTGATTCTATCATGCATGATATGCCTTTATATAAACTGGTTGGTGGTCTCTTACTACATTAAATATTACTAAAGAGATGTTAGTTGGTTATTTCAAGGAAAAATTTGAGGTCAATATTTTAGGGATTAATCTATTTCCCAGGTTAAATTAGTAGAGTTTGTGAGTCTTAATAGTATGCTTTATGAATACCTTGGAAGTTAGTACTTGCTTTATGGTCAAAATAAACCAATGGTGTTAATACATAGATATGTTAATACATTCTTGTAACATGTGTGTTTGTATGGTATGGTATCAGAAAATAGTTTAATTAATAATTCTGGCTTTGGGAGTCAGGGGTGGGAGTTGAAATCTCTCTTTTCTGGGCGCTAGGGAGGAGTTTAACCTCCAATCTTCGGATTACAAGACCGATGCTTATAAGTTAAGCTACTAGGGCAAGCTTATTGTAGTATTTTGTTTTCTAGTCATCCTGCTAGGGGTATAAGAATTAGGAATAATGCGAAATATAATACAGATGCGATTTGTCCAATAATAATAAATGGGTGTTCTACTGGTATGCCTCCAATTCATGTTAGGACGGCTGTGTCAGCTACTAAGGTTCAGAATAGGAATTGAGTAATTGGGCGGAATGTAAGTCCTCGTTGTTTTGAGGTGTGAAGTAGTGGGATTACTATTAATACGAGGATTGAGAATAGTAATGCTAAGACCCCTCCTAGTTTGTTTGGGATTGATCGTAGGATGGCGTAGGCAAATAGGAAGTATCATTCTGGTTTAATATGTGGGGGGGTAACTAAGGGGTTTGCGGGTGTAAAATTTTCTGGGTCTCCTAGTAGGTTGGGGGAGAATAATGCTAATAATGCAAGGGCTAGTAGTACAATTAAGAATCCGAGGAGGTCTTTGTATGAGAAGTATGGGTGGAATGGAATTTTGTCTGCGTCTGAGTTTAGGCCAATTGGATTATTTGATCCTGTTTCGTGCAGGAAGATGAGGTGAACTAGAGTTACGGCAACAATGACGAATGGTAGTAAGAAGTGGAATGCGAAGAATCGTGTTAGTGTTGCATTGTCTACTGAAAAGCCGCCTCAGATCCATTGGACTAGTGTATCTCCGATGTAAGGTACGGCGGATAGCAGGTTTGTAATTACTGTAGCGCCTCAGAAGGATATTTGTCCTCATGGAAGTACATATCCAACAAATGCTGTTACTATTACTAATAGTAGGAGAAGTACGCCAATGTTTCATGTTTCTTTATATAGGTAGGATCCGTAATATAGGCCTCGGCCAATGTGTGCATAAATACAGATGAAGAAGAAGGATGCTCCGTTTGCGTGTACACTTCGGATTAGTCAGCCATAGTTCACGTCTCGGCAGATATGTACTACTGATGAGAATGCAGTTGAGATGTCGGAGGTATAGTGTATAGCCAGAAATAGTCCGGTTAGAATTTGGGTAATTAAGCATATTCCTAGTAGGGATCCAAAGTTTCATCATGCTGAGATGTTTGATGGTGTTGGCAGATCAATTAATGCGTCGTTGGCGATTTTAAATAGGGGATGTGTTTTTCGTAGGATTGCCATTATGGTTCTCGTAGTTGAATAACAACGGTGGTTCTTCAAGTCATTAGTCTCGGTTAAAGTCTGAGCGGGAATTATGACCTATTTTATGTTTTTGTTGTTGATAGCTTTGATCGTGGGTTTGGTTGCTGTTGCTTCGAACCCTACTCCTTATTTTGCTGCTTTTGGGTTGGTGGTTGCGGCTGGGGTTGGTTGTGGGGTTTTAGTTGGCCATGGGGGTTCTTTTTTATCATTAGTTCTTTTTTTAATTTATTTGGGGGGAATGCTTGTGGTTTTTGCTTACTCGGCAGCTTTAGCTGCTGATCCATTCCCTGAGGCTTGAGGTAGTCGTTCTGTACTAGGATATGTGTTGGTTTATTTGGTGGGGGTTGGATTGGCGGCTGGGTTTTTTTGAGGGGGGTGATATGAGGGTTCTTGAGTAGTTATTGACGAGTTGAAGGAGTTTTCTGTTTTGCGGGGGGATACTAGTGGGGTGGCTGTTATATATTCGTTTGGGGGTGGGATGTTAGTAATTTGTGCTTGGGTGTTGCTTTTGACATTGTTGGTGGTACTAGAGCTTACTCGTGGGTTAAGTCGGGGCGCTCTTCGGGCGGTTTAAAGGAGGGTTGGGATGGTTGCTAGGGTTAGGGTTAGTAGGAATATAGTTAGGTATGTTTTGATTATTCCTCGTGCAGTATCATTTATAATTTTTGCTATGGTTGTTTGAGTTAGTGCTAACCCTTTTGGTCCTACAGCTTCGAGTCATGTTTTGTCAAGCTGGGTAGCAGCTGATTGGCCTAAAGTAAGTTTAAGTTTTGGGATAAGTCGGTGAATAACTGAGGGAAAGAATCCTAGTATATTTGAAAAGTGGTGTGTGGGGAGAATAGGGGTGATTTTCACTTGTTTGTTGGTTATATTGGCTAAGTCTATGGCAATTAATAGGCCGGTAATGGTTACTAGTAGGGCTGCTATTTTGAGGGTGGTGGGTATTGTTATAATTGGTGTTTTTATCGGCAGGAAGTTGTGTGTAATAATAAATCCTGCAATGATGCTTCCTCAGGCTAGTCGTTTAATGGGATTAATTACTAGTTGATTGTTCTCGTTGATGGGGGATAGTGGTAGGAATCGTGGGGTTCCTATGATTACGAAATATACTAGTCGGAAGCTATATACTGCGGTAAATGATGTGGCAATTAGTGTGAGAGTTAGGGCTCAGGCGTTTAGGTAGGAGGTGTTTAGGGCTTCGATAATTGCGTCCTTTGAGAAGAATCCTGCTAGGAAGGGGGTTCCTGTTAAGGCTAGGCTACCAATTGTGAAGTATGTTGAGGTGGCGGGTATAATGTTTAGTAGGCCCCCTATTTTTCGGATATCTTGTTCATCATTTAGGCTATGAATAATTGACCCCGAGCATAGGAATAATATGGCTTTGAAGAAAGCATGTGTGCAGATGTGGAGGAATGCCAGCTGTGGTTGGTTTAGTCCGATTGTAACTATTATAAGTCCTAGTTGACTTGATGTTGAAAAAGCTACAATTTTTTTAATATCATTTTGAGTTAGAGCACAGGTGGCTGTAAATAATGAAGTTAATGCTCCTAGGCAGAGGCAAATTGTTAGTGCTAGTTGATTATTTTCTATAAGGGGGTGTAGTCGAATTAATAGGAAGATTCCTGCGACGACTATAGTGCTTGAGTGGAGTAAAGCGGACACGGGTGTTGGGCCTTCTATGGCGGAGGGGAGTCATGGGTGGAGGCCGAATTGAGCTGATTTTCCTGTGGCTGCTAATGCGAGTCCTATTAGTGGAAGGGTTATATTGAAGTCTTTTGATAGGGTAAAGATTTGTTGAATTTCTCAGGAGTTAAGGTTTATTGCAAATCAGGCTATGGTTATAATTAATCCAATGTCTCCTACTCGGTTATAAATGACAGCCTGGAGGGCTGCTGTATTAGCGTCTGCTCGTCCGTGTCATCATCCGATTAGTAAGAATGATATAATTCCTACTCCTTCTCAGCCGATAAATAGTTGGAATATATTGTTGGCTGTAACTAGAATAATTATGGCCACTAGAAATGTAAGTAGGTATTTAAAGAAACGGTCAATGTAGGGGTCGGAGTGTATGTATCATAGCGCAAATTCTAGAATGGATCATGTAACAAATAGGGCAATTGGGGTAAAGATTAATGAGTAGTGGTCAAATTTGAAGCTAACATTGATGTCAAATGTTTGGATATTTATTCAGTGTCAGTTTGTAATAATGCCCTCTGTTTTTAGGTTTAGAAAAATTATAAGTGGTAGAAGGCTAATTAGAAATGCGGAGCTAACTGCGGTTTTAGTTGTTTTTGCTAGTTTAGGCTCTTGGTTTGGATTAAGTGTAATAAGTAGTGGATAAATTAGAATAAATAGGACTAGCATGAAAGACGTATAGACAATTAGGATCATTTTAGCTTTCACTTGGATTTGCACCAAGAGTTTTTGGTTCCTAAGACCAATGGATGAGCTGTTATCCTTTAAAAGCATAAGGAAGCCGCGGATTTTAACCGTGGTAAATAAGGATTAGCAGTACTTATTATTTTCTGTACTTCCTTGGTGAGTAAAGGGGTTTTAACCCCTGTCTTTAGAATCACAATCTAATATTTTGGTTAAACTATACTTACAATAGCACCATCCTCATATGAGCTCTGGTTTTGTTACTAGGAGGACGACTGGGATCAGGTGTAGTGTCATTAATAGGTGTTCTCGGGTGTGAAATGGTTGTAATCCTATCATGTGATTTGGTGTTGGGCCGCGTTGTGACATAAGGAATATATATAGTGAATAACTGGCTGTAATTAGTGTTCCCAGTCCTGTAAGTAAAATTGTTCATGGGGATCAGTTAAATAGGGCTGTGATAATTAAAAGTTCACCTATTAGGTTTGGTAGGGGAGGTAGTGCTAGGTTGGCTAAGTTGGCAATAAATCATCAGACGGCTGCCAGTGGGAAGATTATTTGTAATCCTCGGGCGAGGATTATTGTTCGGCTGTGGGTTCGTTCATATGCTGTGTTGGCTAAGCAGAATAGTGCTGAGGATACCAGTCCGTGGGCAATTATTAAAATGATTGCGCCTGAGAATCCTCATGGGGTTTGGATGAGAATGCCTCCTGCTACCAGTCCTATGTGACTTACTGATGAGTAGGCAATTAGTGATTTTAAGTCTGTTTGTCGTAAACAGATTGAGCCGGTTATAACAATTCCTCATAAGGCTAAAATAATAAATGGATAAGCTAATTCTTTTGATAGGGGCTCTAGTATAACTATTATACGTATTATTCCATACCCTCCTAGTTTTAGCAGGACTGCTGCAAGTACTATGGAGCCTGCTACTGGGGCTTCTACATGTGCTTTTGGTAATCATAAGTGGACACCATATAGTGGTATTTTAACTAGGAATGCGATTAGGCATCCTGCTCATCAGATTGTATGGCCTCATGAGTTTAGTTGTAATGGTTGTGTATATTGAATAATTAGTATAGATAGTGTTCCTGTGGATTGTTGGAGTAGTAGTAAAGCTACTAGAAGTGGGAGGGACCCTGCTAGGGTATAGAATAAAAAGTATGTTCCTGCATTTAAGCGTTCAGCTTGATTTCCTCATCGAGTAATAATAATTAGGGTTGGAATAAGTGTGGCTTCAAATATAATGTAAAATATAATGATTTCTGTGGCGCCAAATGCTAGAATTAGGAAGGTTTGTAGTGAGGCAAGGAGTATAATATATAGGCGTTGCCGGTTGATTGGTTCGGGGGCAATGTGGTTTTGGCTGGCTAAAATTATTAGTGGCAGTAATCAGCATGTAAGTACGAGTAATGGGGTTGATAATTGGTCTGTGGCTATATATATGCTTAAAGAGGTTCATCCGGTCTCGGACGTTCATTTTAGTCATATTAGGCTAATGAAAGCAATTAGGAGGCTATGTGCTGTAGTAGTTGTTCATAATCATTTAGGGGAAGTTAATCAGATTGTTGGGAATAGTATGATTGTAGGGATTAGTACTTTTAGCATTGTAGGAGGTTGAGGCTTTGTAGGCGGTCGGTTCCGTGGGTGCGGGCTGTGGCAACTAATAGTGCTAGGCCTGTGCCGGCTTCGCAGGCGGAGAAAGCTAATAATAGTATAGGGGCTGTGGAAAATCCTGTGGCTTCAAATTGTAGGGCTCATAATGCTAGCGCAATAAATAAGGATAGTATTATGCCCTCTAAGCATAGGAGTGCGGAGAGTAGGTGTGTGCGGTGGAATGCTAATCCTATTAGACCTAAAATGAATGCTGAGCTAAAGCTAAAATGTACGGGTGTCATGATGGGGGCTGTGGAGTTGAACCACAATTATCTGAGTCGAAATCAGAGGTCTTGCTTTGGACTAACTCCCATATTCTGCTCATTCTAGTCCACCTTGTGTTCATTCATAAATTAGTCCGAGGGTTAGTAAAATTAGGACTATTGTGGCTCAGAAGAATGTTTCGGTTGGGTTATGAAGTTGATCTCCTCAGGGCAGGGGGAGTAGGAGGGCAATTTCTAGGTCAAATAGAAGAAATAGGATAGCTACTAGAAAGAATCGTAGGGAAAATGGCAGGCGAGCGGACCCTAGCGGGTCAAATCCGCATTCGTAAGGAGATAGTTTTTCTGTGTCTGGATTTATTTGTGGTAATCAAAAGGCTACAATTGTTAATACTAGAGATAGAGTTGTTGTAATAATTAGAATAGTTATAATTAAGTTCATTATCTTTCCCTGGGGTTTAACCAAGACTGTGTGATTGGAAGTCACTTGTACTAATTTTAATACTAGAAAGATTATGAGCCTCATCAGTAGATTGAGACATAGAGGAATAGTCACACTACATCAACAAAGTGTCAGTATCAGGCAGCGGCTTCAAAGCCAAAGTGATGTTCGGATGTGAAGTGGTGTTGAGCTTGTCGTAAAAGACATACTATCAGAAAGGATGATCCAATAATAACGTGTAGCCCATGGAATCCTGTAGCTACAAAGAATGTTGAGCCATAAACTCCATCTGCAATTGTAAATGGTGCCTCGTAATATTCTATAGCTTGAAGAGCTGTGAAGTAGAGGCCCAGTAAGATGGTTAATGTTAGTGATTGGATAGCTTGTTTTCGTTCTCCTTCTATAATGCTGTGATGGGCCCATGTTACTGTGACACCTGATGCTAATAATACGGCTGTGTTTAGGAGCGGTACTTCAAATGGGTCAAGTGGTATAATTCCGGTTGGGGGTCAGTATCCCCCGAGTTCTGGTGTTGGTGCCAGGCTTGAGTGATAAAAGGCTCAGAAGAATCCTAGGAAGAAGAATACTTCGGATGTAATAAATAGGATTATTCCATATCGTAACCCATTTTGTACTGGGAGTGTATGGTGGCCTTGAAAGGTTCCTTCTCGGGTAATATCTCGTCATCATTGATATATTGTTAGGAGTAGGAGAATTAGTCCTAGGGTTATAAGTGTTGTTGAGTGGAAGTGAAATCAAATTGCTAGGCCGGATGTTATTAGTAGGGCGGCAATGGCCCCAGTTAGGGGCCATGGGCTTGGGTCAACTATATGATAGGCATGTGCTTGGTGGGCCATTAAACGTTTTCTTGTAAGTAAAGGCTTAAAAGAAGTACGAATACATAGGCTTGGATTATTGCTACGGCGATTTCTAGCAGTGTGAGCAGAAATAATACAGTAGCAGTTAGGATTGCTACTGTTGGGATTATTGGTAATAATACAAATACGGCTGTGGCAATAAGTTGTATTAGCAGGTGGCCTGCAGTTAGGTTGGCTGTAAGACGGACTCCTAGGGCTAATGGTCGAATAAGTAGGCTAATTGTTTCGATGACAATAAGTACTGGAATTAAGGGGACAGGTGTTCCTTCTGGCAGCAGATGTCCTAAGGCAATTGTTGGTTGATTTCGCATTCCAATAATTACTGTGGCGAGTCAGAGTGGGACGGCAAATCCCATGTTGAGTGAGAGTTGTGTTGTTGGTGTATATGTGTATGGGAGGAGGCCTAGTATATTGATGGTAATTAAGAAAATTATTAGGGAGATCAGTAGTAAGGCTCATTTATGTCCTCCAACATTTAAGGGTAATATTAATTGATTAGTAAATCGGTTAATAAATCACTTTTGTATTGTGATGAGTCGATTGTTTGTTCACCGTGGTGATGGGGTTGGGTATAAAATTCAAGGTAGTGCGATTGCAATAGCAATTAGTGGAATGCCTAGGTAGAGCGGGCTTGCAAATTGGTCGAAGAGGCTTACTATCATGTTCAATCTCAGGAGCCGGTTTTGTGTTTTTCGGCGCTTACTAGGGCTGGTTCGTTTGGTGAGGTATAATTTAAAATTTTATTTGGGATAATAATTAAGAAGGTAAATCAGGAGAATATTAAAATTGCGAATCAGGGGTTTGGGTCTAATTGTGGCATTTCACTAGAGGTGGTCGGGAATCACCAATCTTTGGCTTAAAAGGCCAATGCTTTGCCCAATATTTAGCTTCCTAGCGAGGCTTCTTCTAATACAGGTACAGATCAGTTCTCAAAGTGCAGTAGCGGAACTGCTTCTACTACAATTGGTATAAAGCTGTGGTTGGCACCACAGATCTCAGAGCATTGTCCGTAATACACGCCTGGGCGTAAGATAATAAAGGTAGTTTGGTTTAGTCGCCCCGGAACGGCGTCTATTTTTACACTTAGGGATGGGACAGCTCAGGAGTGTAATACGTCTTCAGCAGATACTAAGACTCGGGTTGGGGATTCTATTGGAATAACCATTCGGTGGTCGGTCTCTAGGAGTCGGAAATGTCCTGGAGCGAGGTCTTGGGTTTGGACCATATATGAGTCAAATTCTAGGTTCTCGTAGTCTGTATATTCATAACTTCAGTATCATTGGTGTCCTATTGCTTTAATAGTTAGGTGGGGGTTGTTAATTTCATCTATAAGATATAAGATGCGTAAGGAGGGTAAGGCAATAAAAATTAAGATGATAGCTGGTAAAACGGTTCATACTATTTCAATTTCTTGAGAGTCTAAAACATTTTTATTGGTGAGTTTGGTTGAAACTATTGCAAGAATAATATATAATACTAAGGTGCTAATTAAAAATACAACTATTAATGCGTGGTCATGAAAATGTAGAAGCTCTTCTATAACGGGTGATGCCGCGTCTTGGAATCCTAGTTGTGTTGGATGTGCCATTATGTTTAAGATATGCAGGGGTTTAACCTACGATCTCACCTTGACAAGGTGGTGTAATATTCATTTTACTAATATCTTTAGAAGGAAGTGACAGAGTGGCAATGTGGCTGGCTTGAAACCAGTAGACGGGGGTTCAATTCCTTCCTTTCTCGTTAGTTTAATTGAGTTTGAACGAATGCTGGTTCTTCATATGTATGATATGGAGGAGGGCAGCCATGTAGTCATTCTACATTTGTTGTGGTTAATTCTACGGATAATACTTCTCGTTTGGCAACGAAGGCCTCTCACAAGATAAATAGAAATATGATTACTGCTACTAGGGAGATCAGAGAACCGATAGATGATACTGTGTTTCATAATGCATAGGCATCTGGATAATCAGAGTATCGTCGTGGTATCCCGGCCAGGCCCAGGAAATGTTGTGGGAAGAATGTTAGATTAACCCCAATAAATATTACCCCAAAGTGAATTTTTGTTCAGGCGTTATGTAGTGTATATCCAGTTAATAACGGGAATCAGTGCACGAAGGCTGCCATAATAGCAAATACGGCACCTATTGATAGTACATAGTGGAAGTGCGCAACTACATAATATGTGTCATGGAGAACAATGTCAAGGGATGAGTTGGATAACACGATTCCTGTAAGTCCTCCTACAGTAAATAAGAAGATAAAGCCAAGAGCTCATAATATTGGGGTTTCTCATTTGATTGATCCCCCATGAAGTGTGGCTAATCAGCTAAATACTTTTACACCTGTTGGGATGGCAATAATTATTGTTGCGGATGTGAAGTATGCTCGGGTATCTACATCTATGCCGACAGTGAATATGTGATGGGCTCATACAATAAAGCCTAGGAGTCCAATTGCTATTATGGCTCAAACCATTCCTATATACCCAAATGGTTCTTTTTTGCCTGAATAATAGGCTACTACGTGGGAGATAATTCCAAATCCTGGTAAAATTAAGATATAAACTTCTGGATGGCCGAAGAACCAAAACAAGTGTTGGTAGAGGATTGGGTCTCCTCCTCCTGCAGGGTCAAAGAATGTAGTATTGAGGTTTCGGTCTGTTAAAAGTATTGTAATTCCAGCGGCTAGAACTGGTAGTGACAGAAGAAGTAATACAGCAGTTACAAGCACGGATCAGACGAATAGGGGTGTTTGATATTGAGAAATAGCTGGGGGTTTCATATTAATAATTGTAGTAATAAAGTTGATGGCTCCTAAAATTGATGACACACCCGCCAAGTGTAGTGAAAAAATTGTTAAGTCTACTGATGCTCCTGCATGGGCTAAATTGCCTGCAAGGGGGGGGTATACTGTTCATCCTGTCCCAGCTCCAGCCTCAACACCAGAAGAGGCCAGCAATAGTAAAAATGATGGGGGTAAAAGTCAGAAGCTTATATTATTTATTCGTGGGAATGCTATGTCCGGAGCTCCAATTATTAATGGCACAAGTCAGTTTCCAAATCCTCCAATAAGGATTGGCATTACTATAAAGAAAATTATTACGAATGCGTGGGCGGTTACGATAACATTATAGATCTGGTCATCACCTAGAAGTGATCCGGGTTGGCTCAGCTCAGCTCGGATAAGGAGGCTTAAAGCGGTTCCTACTATTCCGGCCCAGGCACCAAATACAAGATAAAGGGTGCCAATATCTTTATGATTAGTAGAGAAGAATCAGCGTGTGATTGTCACAGGTAGGGTGGCCGAATGAGGTTGCGGGTTGTAGCCCCGAACATGGAGGTTTAAGTCCTCTTCCTATCAGGAGAGCCCCGTGGTGAGAACATATTGGATTGCAAATCCAAAGACGCAGATTAATACCCTGCCGGGGCTTTTCCCGCCTTGCTCGTCTAAAACGGCGGGAAAAGTAGATGGATGCTCGCTGGATTGAGTGCTTAGCTGTTAACTAAGAGTTTGTAGGATCGAGGCCTTCCCGTCTAGTAAGGCTTTAGTTTAATAAAAATATCTGATTTGCAATTAGGAGATGCAGGTTAATTTCTTGTAGGTCTTAGCAGGGATTAGAAGATTTTAACTTCTATTTAGAGCTTTGAAGGTTCTTGGTTTTATATATTATCCTAAATCCCTAGGTGGTCAATGTAATGATAGTTGGGGTTATTGGTAATAGGGCAAGTGCAGCTATAATGAGTAAGGCTAATGGTAAGGAGTTTTGAGTTGTTTTAGTTCGTCATGGGGTGGTTGAGTTGTTTGTGTTTGGGGAAATTGTTAGTGTTATTGCATAGCATAGTCGTAAATAAAAGTATAGGCTAATTAGGGCAGTAAGGGCTAAGGTTGTGGCGATGATTGGGAGGTCTTGTTTTGCAAGTTCTTGTAAAATCAATCATTTTGGGAGGAATCCTGTTAGGGGTGGGAGGCCTCCTAGTGATAGTAATACTAGAGCGGTGGTTGCTGCTAGGATTGGGCTTTTTGATCAGGTTGTTGCAAGTGTATTAATTTTAGTGGTGAAGGATGTTTTTAGGGCTAGGAATGCTGCGGATGTTATAATAATATATGTTCCTAATGCAATTAGGGTTAATTGTGGGGCATATTGAATAATAATAATTATTCATCCCATATGTGCGATTGAGGAGTAGGCTAAGATTTTTCGTAATTGAGTTTGGTTAAGTCCTCCTCATCCTCCTACCAGCGCAGATATAATTGCTAGTGTGGTTAGTAGTTGTGGGTTAATGGTATGGGCTGTTTGGATAATAAGTGCGAATGGGGCAAGTTTTTGTCAGGTTGACAGGATTAGTCCTGTTAATAGATCTAGTCCTTGGAGAACTTCTGGTATTCAGAAGTGTACTGGGGCAAGTCCAATTTTCAGTGCTAAAGCAATTGTAAAAATTGTGGTGGCGGTTTGGTTTGATATATCATTAATACTTCATTCTCCGGTTATTCAGGCATTTGTTGTGCTTGCAAATAGAATTATTGCTGCTGCGGTGGCTTGGGTTAGGAAGTATTTTGTGGTTGCTTCTACTGCGCGGGGGTGGTGGTGTTGTGCTATTAGTGGGGTGATTGCTAGTGTGTTGATTTCTAGTCCTATTCAGGCAAGTAGTCAGTGGGAACTAGCAAAGGTTAGGGTGGTTCCTAATCCTAGGCCAGATAATAGGATTGCAAATACATATGGATTCATTGGCGGAGGAGGGATTTTAACCGTCATGGTCGGGGTATGGGCCCGAAAGCTTTAATTAGCTTACTTCGCCTAAGTAGGAAGTGGTGTAGTGGAAGCACCAAGAGTTTTGACTTCTTGAGTATGGGTTCGACTCCCTTCTTTCTAGGAACTGAGGGGATTTTAACCCCTATAAGTCACTCTATCAAAGTGGTCCTTGGGCATTCAGGCACAGTTCCTTAATTATAGTTGTGGGGGGAGTCCTGCTAGTGCGATGGGCAGGGCGGTGTGTCATAGTACGAAGGCAAGTGCTAGGGGGAGGAAATTTTTTCAAACTAGATGTATTAGTTGGTCGTATCGGAATCGTGGATAAGAAGCTCGTACTCATAGAAATATTATTGATAGTAGTGCGGCTTTGGTTATAATATTAATTGTTGTAAGTTCTGGAATGCTTGGTGTGTGCGAGGCTCCTAGGAATAGGATGGCGGATAGGGTATTTATTAATAGAATATTAGCATATTCGGCTAGGAAAAATAGGGCGAAGGGCCCTCCTGCATATTCTACGTTGAATCCTGAAACTAGTTCTGATTCTCCCTCTGTAAGATCAAAAGGTGCTCGGTTTGTTTCAGCTAGGGTTGAGATATACCATATTGCGGCTAGGGGTCAAGTTGGAATAAATAATCAGATGCTTTCTTGGGTAATATTGAATGTTTGTAGGGTATATCCTCCTGAGAGGATAATTACTGATAGGAGGATGAGGCCAAGACTTACTTCGTATGAAATTGTTTGAGCTACTGCCCGTAGCGCTCCAATTAATGCATATTTTGAATTTGATGCTCAGCCTGAGCCTAGGATTGAATAAACTATGAGGCTTGATAGGGCAAGGATAAATAGAATTCCTAGGTTCAGGTCTGCTACAGGGTGGGGTATTGGTATTGGTGCTCATAAGGTTATGGCTAGTGTGAATGCTAGTATTGGGGCTACTAGAAATAAAAGTTGGGATGATGAGGAAGGGCGGATTGGTTCTTTAATAAATAGTTTTACTCCGTCGGCAATAGGTTGTAGTAGTCCGTAAGGTCCTACTACGTTTGGTCCTTTTCGTAGTTGTATGTAGCCTAACACTTTTCGTTCAATTAGTGTTAAGAAGGCCACTGCTAGGAGGACTGGCACAATATAAGCCAAGGGGTTAATTAGGTGGGTTATTAGGATGTTTAGCATAACTGGGAAGAGGATTTGAACCTCTGCTAAAAGGGCTTAGGCCTTTCGCAATTAACCACGCTCTGCCATCCCAGTATATCCTTGTCTTGGTTGGAGTTTTAGGCCCTCCCTTCGTTTTTATTTATTTGTTTTCATAAATTAGGGGCGGGGCGTACTGTTGGCGTGGGCCCCTTTTTTCCGATCCTTTCGTACTAGGAAAAGTAGCGTTACAGATAGAAACTGACCTGGATTGCTCCGGTCTGAACTCAGATCACGTAGGACTTTAATCGTTGAACAAACGAACCCTTAATAGCGGCTGCACCATTAGGATGTCCTGATCCAACATCGAGGTCGTAAACCCCCTCGTCGATATGGACTCTGAGAGGGGATTGCGCTGTTATCCCTAGGGTAACTTGGTTCGCTGATCGGTTTAATTAACCGGATCATATTTGGTCAGATGTTCTGTGGCTTAGAGATGTCTCTCTTGGTTTTAGGAAATCTATCCCAGTCCACCTGGAGGCTTGTTTTTCCTCCGTGGTCGCCCCAACCGAAGGTAAAATTACATTTTCCACAAGATTTTTGCTTTTTGATGAGTTGCTTGATGTGGTTGAATTTTGTACCTTAAGCTCCAAAGGGTCTTCTCGTCTTGTATTATTATGTCCGCTTCTGCACGGGCAGATCAATTTCACTGACTGGAAATGGGAGACAGTTAAGCCCTCGTTTAGCCATTCATACAGGTCTCTATTTAAAAGACAAGTGATTGCGCTACCTTTGCACGGTCAAAATACCGCGGCCGTTGAACTTGTAGTCACTGGGCAGGCGTGACCTCCTATACTTGGTTGTGTTGCAAGAGGCGATGTTTTTGGTAAACAGGCGAGGCTTGTGTTTGCCGAGTTCCTTCCTTTTCTTTTAGTCTTTCCTTTAATACACTCCAGTGTGGGGTCAACGATTTTTGGTTGTGTGTTTTTCTTGTTTTTGTTGTAGTTTACATTGCTCTCTTGGGTTGAGTTCGTTAGTTACAATGGTTGGTTCCAATTTGGTTTACACTTGTGTTTGGAGAAGGGCGGGCCTTTCTTGTTACTCATTTTAGCATAATTTCTTCCATGTAGGCATGGATTAGCCTAATAGTTATTAGGGGAATAAGATGCTTTGTCGGAATAATAAATTTTTTTCTGTCTGAGCTTTAACGCTTTCTGTTTGGGTGGCTGCTCTTAGGCCTACTAAAACAGGGTATTTTATGTATTATGATCTTTATCCTTCTAAATAAGGTTGTATCCTTTGTTAAAGGGGCTGTACCCCCTTTAACTAACTCTCATGTCTTTCTCTTAGTATCTTTGTTAGTGTTTGGTTGATTTGAGGGATATGAGGCTGAACTTTTATTCATTTCTTAGGCAACCAGCTATCACCAGGTTCGGTAGGTCTGTCACTTCTACCCGGAGTTCTTCCCACTCTTTTGCCACAGAGACGGGTTGGCCCTATAATAGGCTGTCTCGGGGTAGCTCATCTGGTTTCGGGGTTTCAAACTAAAGGTCTCTTTGCTTGTATCTGCTGACTAAATCATGATGCGAAAGGTACAAGGATTAGTCTTTGCTTTTTAGTGCTTATATGGGTTATTTCATTTCTCTTTCAGCTTTCCCCTGCGGTACTATTTCTATTGCTTTATGTTTGAACCTTTTCTGTCTCCCATACTTAGGTAAAAGAATGATTTAGTTTTTAGTGTCTGGTTTATTTTATTTTATTTATATTGTTTAATTGTATTGGTGTGTAAGCTAGCTGTTTGGCTCAGGGTGATCCAATTTGCATGGATGTCTTCTCGGTGTAAGTGAGATGCTTAACTAATTCAGCCACGCCCTGGGTTTGTTCCAAGTGCACCTTCCGGTACACTTACCGTGTTACGACTTGCCTCCCCTTGTCAGAGCTAGTTGATTAAGTATTTTTGGTGCATATTGACTGGGGAGAGTGACGGGCGGTGTGTACGCGTCTCAGAGCCGGGTTCAAAAGGACACTCTATTTCCTTTTTACTACTAAATCCTCCTTCAAGCATTATTTCATGTTGCATATTCGTTATATTCTATAGTAGAAAATGTAGCCCATTTCTTCCCACTTCATGTGCTACACCTCGACCTGACGTTCTGGGTCGTGCCCATTTTGCTTACTTTTGTTGCCTTCACAGGGTAAGCTGACGACGGCGGTATATAGGCTGGGGTGACTAGGAGTGGTGAGGTTTAACGAGGGTTATCGGTTCTAGAACAGGCTCCTCTAGGGGGATCTAAGACACCGTCAGGTCCTTTGGGTTTTAAGCTGATGCTCGTAGTACCCTGGCGGACATTTGGTTGTATATTAAATGTCTAAGTTTACGGCTGAGCATAGTGGGGTATCTAATCCCAGTTTGTTTCTCAGCTTTCGTGGGGTCAGGTAATTAATTAAAGCTACTTTCGTTTTAGGACTTCGGACACCTAGGAGCGTATGACGGCCAAAGGGCCATTTGGCTTTATTTAGTTTACATCCTTAACCACCCTTTACGCCGTTATATAATCAACTAGGGCCTCTCGTCTAACCGCGGTGGCTGGCACGAGATTTACCGGCCCTCTTAACACTAACTGAGTCAAGCTTTCACTTATGGCTTAATATTTATCACTGCTGAATTCCCTTGGGGGTGTGGCTAGGCCAGGCGTCTTGGGCTAAAGTTTTGTGCCTGATGCCCGCTCCTCGTTTCCGGGCAGGAAATTGAGGGCTTACTCACTGGGCTGCGGAGACTTGCATGTGTAAGTTGAGTTAGGGCTGATTATAAGGTTGGGACCATGCCTTTGTGCTTGCGGAGTTTGTTAGGGCTCATCTTAGCATCTTCAGTGCTATGCTTTATATTAAGCTACGCTAGC